AAAATCTATTTATTTTCAAAATCTTTAATCCACGCTAAAAACTGCTTAAGAGGAACTGCCTCTACTACAATAGGTATAAACGAGTGCTCCGCTCCACAGATCTCAGAACACTGACCATAAAACACACCTGGATAATTACAACGGAAGCCTAGCTGATTAAGCCGACCAGGAACAGCATCTGCCTTAATACCTAGAGAAGGGACTGTTCAGGAATGGATGACGTCGGCTGACGTTACAAGCACGCGAATGTCAGTATCCGTAGGGACAACAGGGCATAGATCTACCTCTAACAATCGAGGCTCCCCATCAATCAAATCAGAATCTTCATATATAAAAGAATCGAACTTAACTCCTCAGAAATCGGAATATTCATAACTTCAGTATCACTGATGGCCGATACATTTAAATGTCAGACCTGGGTCCCCGACTTCATCCAAAAGATATAACAATCGAAGTGAGGGTAGTGCTAAAAATATAAGAATGACGGCTGGAATAATTGTTCAAATTGTTTCAATCTCCTGTCCCTCAACTAGAGTTCGACAAGTATAAGTATTAAAGAGGAGAGAACTCGCAGCATAACCCACTAGAGTAATAATTATAATCAAAATCATTATAGCATGATCATGAAAGAAAATTATTTCTTCCATTAAAGGTGAAGCCGCATCACAAAACCCCAATTGCCCTCATCGGCTCATATAGTAGCTACAATCAGTCGAGGGCACCTTCTCACCATTCAAGCAATAGTCCGCCAAGCACAATAACTAAAAAAATGGAACCCGTGAGTAGTACTCGAAAAGTAAATCCTATTCCGATTGCAGCCAAAATTGGGAAAAGTAGTACAATTTCAACATCAAAAATTAAAAATACAATGGCTAATAAAAAAAATCGAAGTGAAAAGGGCAACCGAGCCGAGGAGTATGGGTCAAAGCCACACTCAAAAGCCGAATTCTTTTCGCGATCACCCGCAAAGCAAAGAGCGATAGAAAATCCAATCAAAGACACAATAATAGCCAACAAAAAGGCAACCAGCCCAGAAAGTAAAACTCCTATCATCGTACCCCTAGGATTCCTCAGTAATAATCCAACCTTATCAGCAAAAATGACACTCCTACAACGAAGATTTAGGGAGTAAAACCGACTGGAAGCAGCACAATGTTTTACCGCGGTAGGAATATACCTAAAAACTGTAAAACAATATTTTATAAATATCTACCCTACGGCTTGGACAACCGTGTATCTGTGCGAACACGACGCACAATCCAGGTCTGGTACTGGAGTTTTCTTAGGAAACTCGTCCTTATCAACATCAATGATATCCGCTCATCCCCGGCGCAGTACGAGATTGCTCTTTCGGTGCTGCTTGCACACCTCAGCACCTTCAACGCTGCGCTCTACTGGTTTAAGCTACTAAAGAGATCGAACAATAGTAATCCTATTTTCCCTAACTCCACAGGTTAGTATTTTTACTTAAACTAGCCCAATACACCTTAAATCTGCTCTCTAAGATAAAAGCTAAAACAGCAGACTAGTCTTCAAAATTAGAAAATTTGCAGGGATAAAATGTGCTACTATTGAGATATTACCAATCGGCTTCATATATACTCTAGGGTTAAGTCTTTTAGGAGAGCCTCCATGCTGAGTACACCTATACAAGTACAACCTATACACTGCAGCCAAAAAACTCATCGACCCTACAACGACTACCACACCACAAGCTATAAACAGCCTCGCAATAAAAATCAAAATCTCTCCCAGTAGGTTCACGCTTGGAGGGGCGGCCATATTGAGAACGCAAAACAGAAATCACCATATGGTCATTGTAGGCATGAGTGTTAAACAGCCTTTCGACAAGAATAATCTACGCCTTTGAACCCCCCCATAGAGGTAGTTAGCAAGACTGAAAAGCGCTGAAGAACAGAATCCATGGGCGACTATTAATACGACAGCGCCTGTTCACCCTCATGTAGTTTCAGAGAAGATCCCCACAAGCACCAATGCTATATGTCCCACAGACGAGTAAGCAATCAATGCCTTCAAATCAATTTGTCGATAACACACCAGGCTCGTTAATAAACCCCCCCATACTGCTAGGCTTATAACAAAATACCCTCTGAGGCACAACGGCAAGTTAAGATATTGATAGACCCGCATAATACCATACCCCCCTAATTTTAGTAAGATCGCAGCTAGAACCATAGAACCTGCTACCGGCGCCTCCACATGGGCCTTAGGCAACCAAAGATGGATAGAAAAAATAGGCAACTTTACTAAAAAAGCTGCTAGCAGTAAAATTACAGCCAATTCAGTGGGTCCAAAGTAAGTAAAAGACAACCGACTATTTATCATAACCAATATATCACTCCCGTTGAAAAAAGCTCTACACCACGCTAAGGACACCAACAAAGGTATTGAAGCTAATAGTGTGTACATTATTATGTATATTCCTGCCTGCAATCGTTCTGGCTGATAACCTCAGCCCAGAATCAGCAGTAAGGTCGGCATCAATCTTCTCTCAAAGAAAAAGAAGAATAATAACGCTTTTATCAACGAAAAGACAAGCACTAAGATTAAGCACAAGAGCAGCACCAGCAATGAAAAATATTTATCCTTGTTACGATGGACAGTAATTTCCTGGCTAACCAAGAACATTAGAGTGAAAATCCACAAACAGAGAACTAGAAGAACTTGGGACAAACAATCCCCACCGTAGCCGGAGGCGTATAGATCAAACTGCCAACCCGAAGACAATAGATAAGAAAAAGATAGCAAAGAGCTACAAGATAAGCCTCACAAATTAAAGTACCAATTGTACGACCAAAATAGGGGGATTATTAATGAAACAAGACTAAAAACAATCCCGGTTAGCATTTCTGAGAAGAAAATGAGTGAACGTAATCATTACCATAGCTGCGGATTAATCTAACTAGTACAGCTAACCCTAAACTAGCCTCACACACCCTAAGCGTAATAAAAATTAAGGCAGAGAAAGTGCCTAGAGACATATAATCCAAGCTGTATAATATTAAAAATAAACATATTATTGCTCCTTCTAAACATAGTAATACATTAAGCAAGTGCTTATATTGAAGCCTTAGTGCTAATATAGAAAAACAAACACCTAAAACAGCATACAACGTGAGATAAGATCAACTCATACCTAACTACAATATAGCTTAACTTCAAAGCTTTGGTCTTGTAAGCCAAAAATAAGAAAAATTTCTTTATTGTAACCACCGACCCCGCAAATGAGTCGAACATTTTAAAGACTGTTTTCAAAACAGCTCTGTGCCCGGCACTACGGAGCATGAAAATCAATTTTTATGGACCTACGCTATCCAAAATAATTTCTCAGACTTTGAATGTGAGTGGGGCCAGCAGAAAGTACGAGAAGTACAGCACTGTAAATACTTGCCCTAACTCAACAAAAGGTGTCTCAACAGGACAACTCCCAATCCAGGTCAAGATCAGAAAAACACCCACAAAACCCCAGAACCTGATTTGACTAATAGGATAGTAGGACAATGATCGGAATTTTCGTGAACCAATCAGCGGCACGAGTAATAGTACTAGGACCGCACTCACCAATCCTAAAACCCCACCTAACTTATCAGGGATTGATCGTAAGATAGCATAAGCGAACAGAAAATACCATTCGGGCTGAATATGAACCGGAGTCACAAGTGGGTTAGCAGGAATATAGTTTTCAGGATCTTTTAATAATTGTGGAAAAAAGAGCACTAATATAATTAATCCAAACATCAACACGACAAAGCCTACGAGGTCCTTAAACGTATAATATACATGGAAGGGCACCTTCTCACCATCTCTATTTAACCCTAAAGGATTATTGGAGCCTGTTTCATGCAAAAATAAAAGATGTAGTACCCTTACACCAGTAATCAAGAAAGGTAGGAGGAAGTGTAAAGTATAAAACCGAGTTAAAGCCGCATTGTCAACGGCAAATCCCCCCCAAATCCATTGAACAAGCATTGTCCCAATATACGGGATCCTTGATAATAAGTTTGTGATTACCGTTGCCCCTCAGAATGACATCTGCCCTCAGGGTAGCACATATCCTAAGAAGGCTGTACCCATTATCATTAATAAGAGCACTACGCCTGTGGTTCACCTTTCAATATTTGTGTAGGAACCATAATATAAACCACGCCCAATATGAATGTATAAGCATAAAAATACCATGCTTGCACCATTAGCATGGATGCCATTGAGAATTCAACCACTATTTACATCCCGTAAAATATGAATTACAGAAGTAAAAGCATGATCTACAGAAGCAGTATAATGTGCTGCTAATAGTAGTCCGGTCACAATCTGTACACCTAGTAGCAGGCCTAATAATGAACCAAAATTCCATCAAATAGATAAATTAGAAGGGGCCGGCAAGTCAACTAGGGCATTATTAACTAGTTTCATCAGTGGATGAGTTTTTCGAACTGAGCCAAGCATTACCAGACACCCGATGGGGATACACGTCTAACCGATTTGATAATGGTCTAGTTAGCTTCCTCGTGAGGGTGATTAGATGCCGGGAGCTAGTAAAACAGGAGATGCACCCGTTCTCCTCATATTAAACAAATTGAAAAGAAGACAAAATACAAACAACAATAAACACAAGCTTACGGGCAGGTAAACTTTTCAAGTCAATCTTATTAATAAGTCATACCGGTATCGAGGGTAAGAGCAACGCACTCAGATAAACACAAAGGCAAAAATTACTGTTAACAACATTAGGCCAAGATCTGTGCATCAGCCGAAAATATAACCACCCCCGAAAAACAACAACGCTGTTAGCATTCTTATAAACAAAATATTAGCATATTCCGCTAGAAAAATTATAGCAAACCCTGTCGCGCCATACTCCACATTAAATCCTGATACAAGCTCGGATTCACCTTCAGCAAAATCAAACGGGGCACGGTTAGTCTCTGCAACGCAGGTTACAAACCATATCATTGCTGACGGGGCCATTAATAAAACAAAAGGTAACAATCGTTGACCCTCCTTTACCTCAATAAAACTAAAACTGACAACAATGAAGAGAGGGATCAGAAAAATAAGCGCTATCCTAACCTCATAAGAAATAGTCTGTGCTACTGCACGCAATCCACCCAACAACGCATACTTAGAGTTAGAAGCCCAGCCAGCTAAGAGAGTCCCATACACATTTAATGAAGACACACATATAAAGTACAAAAACCCCCATTTAAAATATCCCACACACCAGACACTAGGATAAAGCTGCCAAAGTATAAAAGCTAAGAATAAGCTAAGAACCGGGGCTAACATAAACACAATGAAGTTAGCAGCAGTAGGATAAATATTCTCTTTTCTAAGTAACTTCGCTGCATCGGCTAAAGGCTGAGGGATTCCTGCTAACCCCACTTTGTTGGGCCCTTTCCGAAGCTGCATATACCTTAATCCTTTACGCTCCAACAAGGTAAAGAAAGCAACTCTCAGTAAAATACAAATATAAATAAAGGTACAAGAAGAAATTCCAATCATGAAGTAGAAGGAGACTCATATATTCTCATTTTCAGTGCCTAAAACTGATGCACTTTTCTGCCACTATCTACTTAAAGGAAAGAACGATTGATCTTTCATATCCAAAGCTTAAATCTGACGCACTTTTCTGCCACTTTAAAGAAAAGTTCACTTACGTCGGTCCTTTCGTACTAGTCGTAAGTACTTAATTAAAGATAGAAACTGACCTGGCTCACGCCGGTCTGAACTCAGATCATGTAGGGTATTAATGGTCGAACAGACCAACCCTTAAGAGCTTCTGCACCCTCAGGATACCCTAGTCCAACATCGAGGTCGCAAACCCTTTTTTCGATTTGAACTCTCTAAAAAGATTACGCTGTTATCCCTACGGTAGCTCACCTGTCACTCAATATAACTTGGATCTAAAACCATCATTTAAGTAGGATACAAGGATGCTCTGTCTTCCTTAGTCGCCCCAACCAAAATCTCCCAATGATTCGTATTCCTCACAGGCTAGAATTAAGCTCGCTAGGGTCTTCTCGTCTTTTAATTTGATATAGGCTTTTGAACCTACAAATTAAATTCTCATAATTTAGTAGAGACAGTCAACCTCCCGTCCAACCATTCATACCAGCCTCCAATTAAAAGGCAAGTGATTATGCTACCTTTGCACGGTCAGGGTACCGCGGCCATTTAATCAAATAAATCATAGAGCAGGTCAGACTCTTTATAGCTGTGACAAAGAGCCATGTTTTTGTTATACAGGCGGAGGTTCCGTTTGCCGAATTCCTTTACTAAATATATTCAAATATTATTTCTAAACTAAACTAACACATTATTCCTGTAGATAGAATGATTTAATTATCCAAATGATCACATAATAATACTCATCCTAGCATTTTTTTCACACTCACATATTTTAGTAGGTATTTTCGTCCTTTTTATGATATACGTAACTCTATCTTGACTACAAGCAATTATTAGGGAGTCAATTATAACATACGGATTACAGGTATACTAGTTTTAAGTCACCCTCCTCTAAAGTATAAGTACACATGTACGATTTTATCAACATCAGAGCTTAGCCTCCAATGCCTGTCGGTAATATAGTAACTTAATGCCCATATCTTACGTCGTAGTAAATCTCAATAGGCTTAGTTATAACTACAGCCGATACACTAATATGTATTTTCGAAAAAACTAGCTATCCCCCGACACGAATAAAGTTTCAACACTTCCTTTTTATTTCCTCCTCATAGTGCCACATAAGCAAGGTTTTATACTAAATATAACAAAAAGGACGCTCGTCAGGCTTCGAGAAACATCTATATCTAATACTTCTATCTTGCTAAACCATGATGCAAAAGGTACATACACTAAGCACTACTTTTTATTTTATTATTATTTTCCCACACAGTACTATTATCTTTCCCTTATCTATTTTTCACTTATAACTACTAACAAATCATCACCACCTAATTTCTCAGCAATTCTTCTAAAACAACAACTACTAGGACTTTGACCTAAAGGCCCGTAAAGCACCGCCTGGGCGGTAGCAAATCTTAACAACTGCAACTAAAGACACCAAAAGTACATGTGCCAGGGCCACAATTAACCCCCCCGCAGTACACAACTCAATACCTTCGTACCTATCTCACTGATCACTTTCGGGTGATAATAAACCGGAATCAATATAAAAACCTTCAAATAATATCAGTAAGCCTAGAAATCTAAGGCCCATGAATACCACATATTTATAATTAATTCAATACACCACATTGGGAATTAACGCGGCAACATAAGCAAATATTACTAACAAACCTCCGACGTAAACTAAAAACAGTAAGTAACCGTATCAGGAAGATATAAACAAACCACACATACTGCAACCCCCTAACGTTATGATCAAAATAACAAGCCCTAAAGTTAAAGGTTGTGTTATAGCCGGCAGGAACAAGAAAAAACAGGAAATTATCAGAGAGACGAGAACTAACCTCATTTTTACCCACTAGAACCAATAAATATCCAGAACTTTGGCTTCCAATGCCAATATTTTATAAACTACAGGTAAGTAATTCAATTGAATACCGTAGTTGACAGTAACAGCTAGTACATCACTGGTAAAATTTCTCGAAGTCTGCCTTCTTACCCGACTGTCTCTAAATTAAAAGTTTAGCGCTTATCAACTCAGCCACCGAGAACTGAGACTATCCAGGATGACCAACGCTTTAATTCCTAAAGATTTTCTTCAACGTAAATGAAACGCATTATCATTATGCTACGTAGCCTTGTCTAGGGACAACTTCCGTTACCCCTACTATGTTACGACTTATTTCACTTTTCAATGAAAGCGACGGGCGATTTGTACACGTCCTAACTATGTTCAAGAAATTTATATAAATTATCTTTACTTTCAAGTCCTCCTTCAGATAAAGCTGTCTTCCCTAAATCTTCCGTCTTATAACTCCTAATTGTAACTCACCCCCCCCTTGCTATTAGCTGTACCCTGATCTGACATTAAAAACAATGGTTTTTGTTCGCCTTCTTCTTTCATCTTATTAACAAAGACTGACGACGACGGTATGCAAGCAGAAGTACAAAACAAGGTAAGGTCCTTCGTGGATCATCGATTCAGAGACAAGTTCCCCTGAAGAGTCTTAGACACCGCCAGGCTTTTTGGATTTTAAGACTGTCCTCTCGTAGTCCCCCGGCATCTAGACAAGCTATTTACACTCAAAAATAATAGGGTATCTAATCCTAGTCTTTCTCAAGAGTTTCGCGGCCTCAATTCATTTCCCTAAAACTACTACGATTCTTGTTTAATATAAATTTTACCTACTATTAAAAACTATAAATTTTATTGGACATACATTGTGTCAAACTAACCGCCTACATTACCGTATAAGTATAACTTGCCCTACTGGTCTAACCGCAGTTGCTGGCACTCTAAGTTTAACCAGAACTCTAAGCTCAGCTAAGTCAGGCTTTCGCCCACCCAAATTTAATATTATACACTGGTGTTAGTGATTCTTCTCTGTCATCTTCTCGATAAATAATAACACAATAGCTTAATTACTATTAAAACTAAATTCTAATAGTTTTAAGCTATTATACCTCACCTCCTTCTTAAAAATCCATGTGTTTTCCTTCACTTACGTTATACAATTGAGTCAAAGCCAAGCTCTAATTTATGTTTAAGCACCTCACTACCAATACTCAAAATATAGAAAAGAGAAAGTTAAAGCAGTAAAGATAGAGTAGCATGAACTACTTGTAGTGTAAACAGCAAAGCACGCTAGATTTTCAGCCTGGCAGTATATCAATCCTTTATCAAGTAGTTAGTTTTTTTAGTATATTGAGTACACTTGCCTTCCAAGCAAGAAGATTAGACTTACTTAAAAAAGACATTTTTATGCGGTGTTAGAGCACATAGAGTTTTGATTTCTACAGAGCAAAGTGGTTCACTTGCCGTAAGTCCTTAAGTTAACGATAAACTGTAAGCCTTCAAAGCTTAAAATAAACCTACTACGTTTAGGACTTGCTCCTCCTTAGTGCTAAAATGGTAAAATAGGAAAATGCAAATTTCCAGTTGAGGCATACCACCCTCAGGGGGATCGACTCACGGTGCAGGGTCAGCTAAACAACATAAGCTATTGGGCTCATGCCCCGAAAATGGATCTGAGATCCCTCTGTGGGAAAGAAATGGCCGAGTTTCAAGCGGTAAGCTGTAGACTTACTTCACGGGTGGCAAACCCTTTCTTTAGCCTTACAATACTCTTTCACAAACTTTACACACGAAACAGTTTTTATTATAATATGACTGTTGGGGTGATCATGCCACCCACTCTTGCAGGCCGAAACTACACGCAAGTTTTTGCTTCAACAGTTAAATTAAAAACATTGAAATAATGCCTCCGAAAACGGATACCAAAACCGCAAAGGTCAGTAAATATACCCTTGTGGATTTTATTTTAACCCGTGGACCGGGAGGCGTGGACAATAAAATTACATAAAATAGTTTTAAATAAAAATAAATACTAATGACGCTACTCATTACAAAGACAACTAACACTAACCATATCTTAAGACTAACAACCACAATGATTAGTATTAACTTAGGGACGAACCCGAGTAAAGGCGGTAACCCCGCTAAGGAAAGCATTAGGATTATGTTTCAAGGATTATACAAATTAATTCCTGCTCTATGTGACCGCCTAGTATTAACAAGCCCGGTAGCTCATAGCCCAAAAAACACAACGCCGGTTATTATAAAATACAAAATGTAATAGAATGCTATAATACCCCAATCGAGCGCTACTCCCAATAATATTCAACCTAAGTGAGAAATAGAAGAATAAGCTATTAGCCCTCGCACTTGGGTTTGATTAGTCCCCCCTAGACCCCCTACAATTACACAAGCTAAGGAGAAAATGATACAATAACGGTGGGAAAGTTCAGTGCCCACGCACACCAACAAATATAAAGGAGCTAGCTTTTGCCAAGTGGAAAGTATAAAACATGCGCCCCATCTGAGGCTAGCCATCACACCCGGTAGCCATCTATGGAACGGGGCGCTACCTAATTTAATTAATAAACCACCAACGATTATTATCTGCCCGACAACGCCAGTGGGACAATCTCATGTATTAGTTAGTCTGTAGGAGAACATCCTACCAAAGAGAAAGAAAATTGAACCTACGCTCTGTACGATAAAATATTTGACCGCCGCTTCTCTTTCTGAGTATACCTTCCGTATTAACATCAAAGGTATGAACCCAATAAGGTTGAGCTCTAATCCTGCCCACATAATAAGCCAATGGGCAGAAGAAGTAGCAAGAATAGTCCCAAACAGTATTACAAGGATCAGTAAGTGATTATATGGTAATTTAGAAGACTTCATATCCTAAGTTAGGGTCTGTATCCCTACACATACATGTAAAGAGAAAGGAGCTCGCAGTCCCCAAAGTCAAGTTAGCAGCCCAACTTTATATTTCTTATTTTCTCTTAATACCCTCACCAATAGATACTCAAATATAAGAATAATCAAACAACATCTACAAAGTGTCAGTACCAGGCGGCCGCCTCAAACCCAAAATGGTGTCCGCTAGAAAACTGGTAATTTAAGCAGCGGACTAGACACACCAATAAGAAGATCCTACCAATAATAACATGTAAGCCGTGGAACCCAGTAGCCACAAAAAAGGTAGAACCATAGACTCCATCTGCGATCGTGAAAGAGGTCTCGTAATACTCCCCAGCTTGTAAAAACGTAAAATACACACCTAAGACTACGGTCAATAGTAGTCCTTGCCATCTACCGTGAAAATTACCTTCTATAAGTCTATGGTGAGCCCAGGTAACCGTTAACCCTGACGTTAGAAGGACACCAGTATTTAAAAGAGGGACCTCAAACGGGTTTAATGGTTCAATCCCAGTAGGGGGCCAGCAACAGCCCGTCTCAATACTAGGGGCCAGGCTTCTGTGAAAATACGCTCAGAAAAAGGCGAAGAAAAAACACACCTCGGAGATAATAAACAACACTATTCCTCACCGTAAACCCATGGTGACTCGTTTGGTGTGGTGGCCTTGAAAAGTAGCTTCTCGGATTACATCCCGCCACCATTGGACTATTGTTAGACAAATAACAACCAACCCGTGGAGAGCTAGTAAAAGTGATTGGCCGTGCATTCAGCTTGCTAAGCCCACAGTTAAAAATAGCGCCCCTATAGCGCCAGTTAAAGGTCAAGGCCTATACTCCACCAAATGAAAGGGCGTTCGATGCATGGGACACGAGCGACATTTGTGCGCAGTGTTTGAATGCAAATCAAATCTTTTCATTTAAAGTATCGTATCACTTATTATAGTAGTATTGTAACTGTGTTAAAAAAACCTAACCTCCCTCACCCTAAACAGAATGACCACAAGAATAAGTATAAGTACAATATAGTTAAAGGTTCGAGCCTGTCACTTTTGTAAAGTCATAAACATATACTGCAACAGGCCATACATACCCTGTCCCCCAATTGTCTCTAACCAACCTTGATCAACATTAAACATTACAGAGCTACCACACTTTATTCCGATATTTGCTGTTGCTGGCCCCCTAAGTGAGGCTAAAAATCATAATCTAGAGAAGAGGAAATACCAACCTCTTTTCTTATTCAGCTCGGGAACGTGCTCCCACAGCGACACTCCGACCGCTAGGCCCACCCACAACAACATGCCGATGACAACTTTTAAGCTAAGAGGAAGCGTATAGATCGTACTAAAGTCTAACATTAATGAATTTAGGAAGCAACCTCTCCCGATACCCCCTAAACTCAACAACACTAGAGGCAATAGCAAAGAAATATCACTCTCAGATGTTGAACTTATCCTAGTATTATTGCAGGGTCTTCATAAACAAGAGAGAGAAAGACGAAGAGAGTAGGCGGCGGTGGCACCCGTTGCTACCAACAGCAAGAGAAGGAGAAATCCCGTTACAAAGTCTTCCATAGCATGCTCCAGAATCAAATCTTTGGAGTAATACCCACTTAAAAAAGGTATCCCACACAAAGCCAGGTTAGCAACTACCAAGCAAGATACTGTGAAAGGTAGCTGGTAGTAAATACCTCCTAAATGACGCAGGTCTTGCACACCTCCACTATTGTGGATAATAATCCCTGCGCATAGAAACAATAAGGCTTTGAATAGCGCATGCGTCAGCAAATGGAACATAGATAAATATACTATACCTAAAGAAAGCCTAAAGAGTATGACGCCTAGCTGTCTTAGCGTCGATAATGCGATTACTTTTTTCAAATCGTTCTCGAGATTAGCAGCAATACCTGCTATAAATAAAGTCAAAACTGAAACTAATAACAGGGGCTGATTAATGCCGCTGTTAAGTACTAGCGGATGAAAACGAACTAAGAGATAGACACCGGCAGTAACTAAGGTAGATGAATGTACCAGAGCAGAGACAGGAGTGGGAGCAGCTATGGCAGCGGGCAGTCATCTAGAAAAAGGTATCTGAGCTCTTTTAGTCATCCCAGCAATGACCACTAATACAGTGGCATATTCTAATAATGAAGCTCTCGGAGTAAAGATAATTAATCAATGACCTTGTAATACTATAACCCTGATAGTTAATAAGACCATAACATCCCCGATCCGATTAAATAAAATAGTGGTAATACCCGCGACTAACGACTTCGAATTTTGATAATAAATAACTAGCGCAAAGGATACAATTCCCAACCCGTCCCACCCCAGCAGCAGAGCAGGCAAAGAAGGAATATAAATTATGAAATTCATGGATATTACAAATAAGAGAACCAAGTGAATAAACCGCCGTAAAAAGGGATCTGTACTTATATAATTAGAAGAATATATTAGTACACTTCCGGAAATTAAACATACTACAGAACTAAACATCAGACTCATTGGATCCAATAACAACGAAAACTTAATATCAGCTGAACCTAAAGATAGTAGAGATCACTCCAATAGTCAAGACTCACCATAATGCACGAATCATAGAGACAAGGGTAGAAGTAAACTAAAGCACAGAAACAACCACATGGCAGCTAAGAGTGCCCTCTTTGTACTGTGTATACATATCATACCACATCGGTGTTGGATTACTACACTGATTCCTTACTTAACAGGTAAGACGCTCGACGATTGCTTCAATGTGGTATACAGCTTATTGGGGATGTTCATCTGAATAAAGAGTTAGCAATAAACAGAGAATATACCTTTGAATAATACAAATCCCAAATTCAAACATCCTATATAACATCTGTACAACAACTAAAAGAATTACAGAATAGGATAAAAATACTACTGAAGTGAAGAAAGTACCCACTAACCCCAACACAATATGACCGGCTCTCATATTAGCAGCTAGTCGCACTGAAAGAGTAATAGGCCGTACAACGAGCCTGACAGTCTCCACTAGTACCAAAAAGGGATTAAGGCCCGCCGGCGCGCCGGCGGGTAAGAGAGCCGCGATTGCGGATCTCGTACCGTATCTAAAACCAGAAATCACCAAGGATAGCCAGAGCGGTAAGCCAAAGGATAACGATACTAATAAATGTCTCCTAGAGCTAAACACATAGGGGATTATACCACTAAGATTAAGGAAAATTAAAGCAATAAAGAGTGTACCCAGCAGCAAACCAAAAACATCTAGACCCCGCCCTAGTGATCGTCCTACTTGTCTATAAATGACTTCACTAAGAATATTCAAACTTATGATCCCGCTGGGGGTGGAGATCCAGTAATTAGAGCCTAGTAGAAATAATGCAACCAAGGATAGCAGCCATGTAAGATAATAAAACGACATAACCACCTGGTTCTTATCATCGAAACAAGAAAAGATATCTCTTAACATCAGGATCACCGACAGTGTCTAGTCTTTTTAACCGGTGGGCAACTAAGGCGGCCGCGGTCCCACCATCAAGCTCTTATACATAACGCGAGAAATAAAGTCCAAAATAATAAATACAATCAAAATCACCTCAAGGGGGCTAACTGTGGCATTATAAGGAATGCTACACTAATACCTAAGTAGCAACTCTAGATTGACAATCTAGTAATATCAATTTAACTAATCCCTCAAGCTAAGTATAAATAGCACCGGTCTCCTCTATATTATGGAAGTCAGAAGGTAAAATATTATCTCATTCTAAAGAAGTTCTCAAGTAGTCTGCCCACACCACAGCTCGTTTTGATACTAATGCTTCTCATACAATAACCATGAAGAACAGGACAGCTACAAATGACACTATAGAACCAAAGGATGAAACCACATTTCATTGCATATAGCTATCTGGATAATCAGAATATCGTCGTGGTATCCCAGCTAATCCTAAAAAGTGTTGCGGGAAGAACGTCACATTCACCCCAATGAATATAATAAAAAAGTGGGCCTTTGTTCAACGTGAATGTAGTGCAACACCAGTCAACAGTGGAAATCAATGTGTGAAGGCAGCAAAAAGGGCAAAGACAGCTCCTATGGATAGCACATAATGGAAATGGGCAACGACATAGTAAGTATCATGAAGCATAATATCTAAAGAGGAGTTAGACAAAACAATACCAGTAAGTCCCCCAAGCGTGAATAAAAAAATAAAACCTAACGACCACAACATAGGTGCTCTAAATACAATTCGAGATCCATGAATAGTCGCCAATCAACTAAATACTTTAATGCCAGTAGGGACCGCAATGATTATAGTAGCCGCCGTGAAGTACGCACGTGTATCCACATCTATCCCCACCGTAAACATATGATGAGCCCATACAATAAACCCTAAAATTCCAATGGCAATTATTGCATAAATCATACCTAAAGTACCAAATGTCTCCTTCTTACCTGAGCAATGGCTTACAACATGAGAAATTATACCAAACCCGGGAAGAATAAGGATATAAACTTCCGGATGACCAAAGAACCAAAACAAATGCTGGTACAAAATTGGATCTCCACCCCCAGCGGGATCAAAAAAGGATGTATTAAAGTTACGGTCAGTTAAGAGTATGGTAATAGCACCGGCAAGCACCGGTAGAGATAAGAGCAATAAAATAGCCGTAATTTTAACTGATCACACGAATAAGGGCATTCGCTCAAGCTGTATCCCTTGTCAGCGCATGTTTATTACCGTAGTAATAAAATTAATAGCCCCTAAAATAGAGGACACCCCAGCTAAATGCAAGGAGAAAATTGCCAGATCTACTGCCGCACCTGCGTGTGCTACGTTTCCTGACAACGGAGGGTATACCGTTCATCCGGTTCCGACTCCACGACCCACAGCAGCCGAAGACAACAATAATAGCAAAGCTGGCGGTAAAAGCCAGAACCTTAGATTATTCAATCGTGGAAAAGCCATATCCACCGCTCCTAATATTAATGGCACCAACCAATTTCCAAAACCTCCAATTATCATGGGTATTACCAAGAAGAAAATTATAATAAAAGCATGCGCAGTAACAATAACATTGTATAGCTGCTCATCTCCAAGTAAAGAGCCTGGCTGCCCCAATTCAGCTCGAATTAATAACCTTAAGGCTGTACCGACCAAGCCTGATCATATCCCAAACAGAATATACAAGGTCCCAATATCTTTATGATTTGTCGAATAAAACCAACGCAT